TGATTCTTTATTAGACCATGATATTTGATTCGCCAAATACATCATTATTGTATATTCTTTCATATGTATAGCGCAACCTAATACTTGTTTTTCAAGTTTTGAATCTTTGACTTTTTATAAATCAAAATATTTAATATTAAAATAATAATAAAATCACTCTTGACAGTAATATATGTTGTATATGTAAATCCTAGATATGACAATATGCGGAATTCATCCATGAAAATGAAAATACGAAAAAAAGGCTAATGAGATCGAAATACTGAATCATAAATAGAGTTCCGTTTCGAATTCGCTAGATAAAAAAAAGTCTTGCCTATTCTCTTATGATAAATAAATCAAAGACTTTCCGAAACAATTTTTTTATTCATATATTTGTTATTTTAAAACTAGGTTTCGGTTAGTTGAGCTTGAAAATGACTATTCCTTCATTGAAATTGAATAAGTAAAAAATTGAATTGCACATTTGCTTGGGTGGTACTAACGAAATCGAGTGCTTACTCCCATTTTTTATTGAATTAACCGATGAATTTGCTATCGAAGATTTTTTCTGTATTCGAAAAATTTCGCAACAAAATTTAACATATTTTTTTATTATGAGAATAAATCCTACTACTTCGGATCCAGAGGTTTCGATACGTGAAAAAAAAAACCTGGGACGTATCGCCCAAATCATTGGTCCGGTACTGGATGTAGCCTTTCCCCCGGGCAAGATGCCTAATATTTACAATGCTCTGGTGGTTAAGGGTCGAGATACTCTTGGTCAAGAAATTAATGTGACTTGTGAAGTACAGCAATTATTAGGAAATAATCGAGTTAGAGCTGTAGCTATGAGTGCGACAGAGGGTTTAAAGAGAGGAATGGACGTGGTTGATATGGGAAATCCTCTAAGTGTTCCAGTCGGCGGAGCGACTTTAGGACGAATTTTCAACGTGCTTGGGGAACCAGTTGATAATTTAGGTCCTGTCGATACTCGCACAACATCTCCTATCCATAAATCCGCGCCTGCTTTTATACAATTAGATACAAAATTATCTATTTTTGAAACAGGAATTAAAGTAGTAGATCTTTTGGCCCCTTATCGTCGTGGGGGAAAAATCGGACTATTCGGTGGTGCTGGCGTGGGTAAAACAGTACTAATTATGGAATTGATCAACAACATTGCGAAAGCTCATGGTGGTGTATCCGTATTTGGTGGAGTAGGCGAACGGACTCGTGAAGGAAATGATCTTTACATGGAAATGAAAGAATCTGGAGTCATTAATGAACAAAATCTTGGGGAATCAAAAGTGGCCCTAGTCTACGGTCAGATGAATGAACCGCCGGGAGCTCGTATGAGAGTTGGTCTGACTGCCTTAACTATGGCAGAATATTTCCGAGATGTTAATGAGCAGGATGTACTTCTCTTTATCGACAATATCTTCCGTTTCGTACAAGCAGGATCCGAGGTATCCGCTTTATTGGGTAGAATGCCTTCTGCTGTGGGTTATCAACCCACCCTTAGTACCGAAATGGGTACTTTACAAGAAAGAATTACTTCTACGAAAAAAGGGTCCATAACCTCTATTCAAGCAGTTTATGTACCTGCAGACGATTTGACTGACCCCGCTCCTGCCACCACATTTGCACATTTAGATGCGACTACCGTACTATCAAGAGGATTAGCTGCCAAAGGTATCTATCCAGCGGTAGATCCTTTAGATTCAACGTCAACTATGCTACAACCTCGAATCGTTGGCGAGGAACATTATGAAACTGCGCAACAAGTCAAGCAAACTTTACAACGTTACAAGGAGCTTCAGGACATTATAGCTATCCTGGGGTTGGACGAATTATCCGAAGAGGATCGCTTAACCGTAGCAAGAGCACGAAAAATTGAGCGTTTCTTATCACAACCCTTTTTCGTAGCAGAAGTATTTACAGGTTCTCCTGGAAAATATGTTGGTCTAGCGGAAACAATTAGAGGGTTTAAATTGATCCTTTCCGGAGAATTTGATTCTCTTCCTGAACAGGCCTTTTACTTAGTGGGTAACATCGATGAAGCTACTGCGAAGGCTACGAACTTAGAAATGGAGAGTAAATTGAAGAAATGACCTTAAATCTTTGTGTACTGACTCCGAATCGAATTGTTTGGGATTCAGAAGTAAAAGAAATCATTTTATCTACTAATAGTGGACAAATTGGCGTATTACCAAATCACGCGCCGATTGCCACAGCTGTTGATATAGGTATTTTGAAAATACGCCTTAATAACCAATGGTTAACGATGGCTCTGATGGGCGGTTTTGCTAGAATAGGCAATAATGAAATCACTATTTTAGTAAATGATGCAGAGAAGAATAGTGACATTGATCCACAAGAAGCTCAGCAAACTCTTGAAATAGCAGAAGCTAACTTGAGAAAAGCTGAAGGCAAGAGACAAACAATTGAGGCAAATCTAGCTCTCAGACGAGCTCGGACACGAGTCGAGGCTCTCAATACGATTTGATTTTGTAACTAG